AGAGTATTATAGAATATTTCTGTTATGTCCCAGGACAAAAAATTTGTGAATAATGAGACATGAGGAGGACTACTATGTCACTACAGGTGGACTACTCCTAATACGTGCAATTAGTCATTTTGCTAATCAATAAATGTTCAACTTCCTAACTTAAAGTCAGAATAATAAGAATTCGTTATAATGGTGGTTATCCTTTTCTTTTTAGAAAAAATAATAGAGATATTTTCCGCTGAAAAACGAAGGCTAAAACTTGAGTTTAGTGGAAAAAAAGCCCTTTATCAGATTTGAACCGATGACTTACGCCTTACCATGGCGTTACTCTACCACTGAGTTAAAAGGGCCGTTTTATTCAATTCATGAATTAGCCATTTTTTTTTCATTATGAGTCTACTGCATATATGTATATATGTACTATATGTACATAATATATACGTATATGCATAGGAGTTCATTCAGGAACAATAAATTGGATTTACTCCAAAATAAGATTATTATTTTGAATTTTTGAAAAAAAAATTCTAAAAAATCATAACATAAAAACATAAAAGAAAGTAGGAAAGATTTTTTGGATCTAGTCATACCATTAGACTATATTGACAATTCCAAAAAACTGCTCATACTATCATCATAGTATGATGATGGTCGGGCGTATATGCCCCTATCGTCTAGTGGTTCAGGACATCTCTCTTTCAAGGAGGCAGCGGGGATTCGACTTCCCCTGGGGGTAGGGTACTATGAAAGGAAGTTGATCATAGATTATCGATAAGCCTAGAATGAATTCTTCCTGGGTCGATGCCCGAGTGGTTAATGGGGACGGACTGTAAATTCGTTGGCAATATGTCTACGCTGGTTCAAATCCAGCTCGGCCCAATAATTCGCCGCTCCATGAATATGATATAACCAATTTGTCTTCCATAAATGGAAATGCCTAATCCGTAGAAATAAAGAGAAAGGATCAATTTTTTTTCTCTATCCCTATTTTTCTCTTTCTGATCTTTCTAAGGATCTAATTCATGATACTTTACTTAATTAAGTAAAGTATCATGAAAAGCAAACAAAAAAGTTTAGTTCTTTTTTCTGATTGATTATCCACTTTTGGCCGTAAAATAATTATTGGTTACTAGTAATCCGTGTCACTCTCACTATAGCCCATATTATATGTGGATATGATATCAGTATATCATTCCTGTCTTTCTTACAATACGACGACTAGGACTAGAATGTTCTTATGATTACATTAAGAATATGTAATATTAAGAATATGTATGCCATACACCTCGCTGGGATTGTAGTTCAATTGGTCAGAGCACCGCCCTGTCAAGGCGGAAGCTGCGGGTTCGAGCCCCGTCAGTCCCGAACTAGGATCCGGTGAATTTATCAATTTATCTCTCTCTTTTCACGGAAAAGGGGGACAGGAAGCAAGATCTAATCCCCAGTGGGGATCCTTATTTCTTTTGTTTTTTATTTCGCATTTATCATCACACAAATATGGATACGGGAATTTAAAATCTTTCCACTACTCCCGATTGATAAAGGAGAGACATATCATATGTACATTAGTACAATTGGTGGTATTACTATATTCAGTATTTTTAGAGATATCATCCTCGTCTTACTTTCTTTTTCGATTGTTCTTGATCAATGAAATGGAGTAGAGTGATCCTATTTTACCGGGAGTACATACAAAAATGGTATTCGTTTATTGTACGATGGACAATGAACTTAACATAATTACCCCGACAGAGTACTTTTCAGGTTAAACCACACCTTTTCTAGTTCTGACTTTGTTTGTGTATCCTCAATGACTAATTGTAAACAATCTATCTCATTCTCATTCAAATTGTAGACATCATTTTTGATGTATGCATTCCAGTACAAATAAATACAAGAAAGAGGATACTAATAAAATAAAAGAAAAGACCGAGCAAGGACCCTTTTCAGTAAATTTGTTGGAATATTTGATCTTTTTTATTTAATCCCTTTTTTTCCATCTCACCTCGTTTGGGTCTGTGTGTGACCCATAGAATACCGGTCATATAATACCTCATAATTGTAAGTATAATACACAGGAAGGAGAGTTGTATAAGATAAGGAAGACAGTAGGTTATAGAAAAGAAAAAGTGGAAGAGGATGAAAAATCCAATGGGATTCCTGATCCAATAAAAAATCCCATTTCGTATCGTAATTAGTATGGATAAAGGATCTTCCCATGTTATACTATTCAATTCTCGACGATGAATCGATTTGATAGATCAGATATTGTTATTCATAATATTGATCCTATTCAGTATCATCAGGATCAATTCATCCCAATGAATTTACAGGAGTTAAATTTCTCATCTCTATGGGATTACATCCCGAGTTATTGCGAAGAAAAAAATAAATAAATAATGAAATTATGGAAGTAAATATTCTCGCATTTATTGCTACTGCACTGTTCATTCTAGTTCCTACTGCTTTTTTACTTATTATCTACGTAAAAACAGTCAGTCAAAATGATTAATTTGAATCTGAATTATTAGTTCTTATCAATCCTTTTTTCAATGATTGAAGAAATGAAAGAAAGGGATTAAAAGAAAATTCCAAGTCTTAAATGAAATGATCTGGTTGGAATCATAAAGTGTGGTAGAAAGGACTATATATAGTCCTTTCTACCACACTTTAGAGTATTTTATATTATCTAATATTGTATACAATGATATTATCATATAAAGTTGTATTGTATACAGATATAGACTTTATCTAAATGGAGGGTTTATATAGATCAATTTACAATATGTATGTATATGATGTATTAGATGTACATCTAATCTAAATAGTAGACTAGTACATCGAAATAGCAGTCTAATTCTATTTCTTTTTTTCGCTACATCCACTCGATTTCGATCAACCCAAAATAATCGAAGGCCAATTCTTCTAATTCCTAGGTTTCTTATAATTTTATATATAGGTTCCGGGATCCATCAAAAGAATCAATAGAGGAAGAATAGTATAGGAATATACTATAGCAAAAGAAAACAAAACCAAGGAATTTTTTTGATTTCCCATCCCAAGAAGTCATTGATTGAGCCATTAACAGATCATTTACGAAGTTCTATGGTAACTTCTTCAGATTTTGAAAGGAAGTAAGTAAAGGGGACTCGGACCATTTTTCATGCTTAAACATGACATGAGATGAGTCAAAAAAGCATAAAAAAATCTCTAGGAGTCTAAAATGTTAAATGTATGATATGTGGTGGATCACTCAGCGGAAGAAAGATCTAATTTTATTATGTGTAGAACCTCTTTGGACAACCACTAGTCACTTCCAGTAGAAAGTAAGTATCGTCATAATCTAATAGCAGAACGATTTGTTCTTAGAACAGTGAAAGTAAAGAAAGAGAGAAACAAATAAAGAAAAAACTAGGGATTGGTTTTTTCTCGTTGTAATATCCATAATTCTGGTAAGAACAGGTTTATCCAAACAGAATATTTAGGAGGAATTCGGTTGGAAAAAATTTCCTATCATGCGTAGATTTGAGTTTTGAAATACAACTAAACTATAGTAATCATTCGTTGTTTGATCGAATGGTTATTATTCATTATTGTCTTTCCAGTATAATTTTGAAAGAGAGACAAGCTTTTTAAAAATAAAGCTTCGAAAAACGATCAATGCAAAACGATCAATTAAACAATTGATACAATTCGATTACTCAATCGATTACTCAATCGATTACTCAATCGATTACTCAATCAATTATTAATATACCTAGAGTCCACTCCTTCCCCATACTACGAGTGAAAGGGAAAATGTAAAGACTACCATTAAAGCAGCCCAAGCGAGACTTACTATATCCATGTGAATTATATCTCCTATTTCTATGAAGGAATTATTCCATTATTGATCAATAATCATAGTAGAATCAATGGCGCAGAGTAAAAATAGGATTCTGACTTAAGGCTATTGATGAACCAATTCAATGAATCCACTCGTAACAGATTCTTTATAGGATTTCTGGTAGAATTGGGAAGTATTAAGTAAAAATATGATACACACACCTTTTCCTTGCAAATTGCAAAGGAATGCTCCTGATGGAACATGTGGGAATAGTAAGACCTATTGTTTGTTTTGTTACCTTTCTTTCATAAGCAAAAAAAAAAAAAAATATACCATCAAGATAGATAACTATCTATTGGATACCTACATTTCCTATTTGATCTAAGCCTTACTGTCTTTCTTTCTGTGAAAGAATGGGGAGACATCACTACCATTATTACATACATTTTTTTTGTAATCTCCTTACACGACCAAAGAAATCTTTTTTTTTTTTTTTTTACTTTGACTCTGTTATTCTATAAGATAAGAGCCGACCAACCATCCTGATTGAATGTTTGAGTACTCGGAGTCTCTCGTAAGTATGGATACAAAGTATCTTCAGTCCTTTCCACAACTCCTAAATTGATTTCCCATCAGTCTATCCAATCTAATTCCAGACAGAGTCAGTAGACCCTACGTTAGTGTAGGTAGTGTAAGATAATTAGGAAGTCTTGATAGTCTTTCATATAATCTTTTCTTCAATCCTAGGAGCAAAAATGGAATGTCCTTTAGGAACCTTTGGATACCAAGATTTCTGACCTCTTACTTTCGTAGTTCTGGAATTAATAAGTAAGCCTTACCTCATCCCTATTGGGATATCTGTTTGGGCCGCTACCCAGAACCCAAACAGAACCAGATTTTGAGAAAACAACTTACAGTCTTTTATAGAACTATGTATTCTATAAATCAAGTATCGACAAGCTCCGTCCTTTGCCTTTGCTTATGCAGGGCAAGAATTTGTCGAGTTCTATTCTATCAGTAGAATAAGAAATTCTAAGTATTTTGTTGATCAGGCGACACCCAGATTTGAACTGGGGATAAAGGATTTGCAGTCCCCTGCCTTACCGCTTGGCCATGCCGCCAAATCCGATCCAAAATCGATGAAAATATTATTTATCCACACCCTTTTTTTCTTTTTTATTTG